ATCGATACAAATAGAATAGTCCATTTATATGGACTGCTAAGTGCGGAGACGGGAATCGAACCCGTGACCTCAAGGTTATGAGCCTCGTGAGCTACCAAACTGCTCTACTCCGCTCTGTAGATCTGAAAATTGGTGAACCAAAAAGGTTGAATACAAGTTTCTACCATGTCTAGACAAATAGAATAGTCTTTTTTTTTACAAAATGGAGCGGGTAGCGGGAATCGAACCCGCATCGTTAGCTTGGAAGGCTAGGGGTTATAGTCGACGTTGGTTGATTATTTTTAACGTCTCTAATTCAAAACCGAACATGAAATTTTTATTTCATTCGGCTCCTTTATGGGTATTCTCACCACTTAACATCTATGTTAGCTTTTCTGTCTGAATGGAACCAAGGCTCTCTGCTTTCTAGATGATCCTTATAGAATAGGAGATAGAAATTATCCTAAATATCTATCTAATCTACTTACTTCGTTCCCTAATTTCATTCAAAAGATCCTGAGGAAAAGCGTTGGGTTTCCACCGAGCTGAAACAATATACTGATGGTTCTAGTAAACCAAAACTCTCGTTTTTTAGCTATTGGGCTTCCATTTCTTTTAAAAATAAAAGAAGATTTAGTTACGATTGGAAATAAACTTTTTTGTATCTTAATCCATAGACCTTTTACTCATATTTATTCAATTGGAATACTTAATCCAATGCAAAATTATGCTTCGCGACTCTGTACCCATAATCATAATTGAATTTGCATGCAAAATACAAATTCAATTAGTCTTTGGATACTAATTACGAGAATGTATATTCTTCCTCAATATGTTATTGAGAGGAAAAGGATTAAACCCTTTATAAGAACTAAAGTTTTCCTCGAAATATGAATATGAAAAAACTTAAGGATGCCTTAAGTATATCATTTCAAATTCAGTTATTAATAGAACGAATCACACTTTTACCACTAAACTATACCCGCTACATATAGATTCTGATACCAACGCTACCTTTTGTCAAGGATAGCTTTTCAAGAAAAAGGCTAATTCTACCTTATCGAATCAAACGGAAAAAATTTATGGCAGTGAGCGGTTGATACTTCGATCGCGGGCCTTTACTTTAGGATTTATAAGGCCCCTCTCTAGTCTGTAAAATACATTTCTTCTTGCCATGCTAATAGCATATGAACTAAATATATGCATTTCGATTAGGATTGTATTCTATAGTTTGATTATTCCGACAATAGTGTTACACTAAATACACTAAGAGATATGGGGGGCAGTACAGTTCCCATAAACCCCTTTCTTCCTTCACTTATAAAAAAAAGCCCGAGCCGTAGGGAAGGAGTGATATGATTTGCACAAATTCATCATAGACTTCCTATATCACTTGATAGAAGCAACAAACAAAGAGTCATAACTTAAAAGAAAAGTAGATAGGAATCTACAAATTTGCCTGATGATAAGGAGGATACGGAAAGTCTCGGGTTAGTTGATCCTATCCATTTACTAATTTCCTGCCCTCTTTTACACTCAATTCTAGTTTATTAGATTCTTGTTTAAAAGAATCAAAGAAGATGAATAGAACTAAGAACACATAAAAAGAGCATAGAGGACCAAGACCGCTACTCCTTTTAAGAATCATATTGAGTATCTGTTCCCTTCCTTTTCACCCTAGGGCGTGGAATCCAGAATCCTCCTTTTTCCTAGTATTCGGAAACGGAAAACGCTGAATCTGAAGGGGTTAGGTATGTAGGATATTGTTTTTATTGTTTGTTAGGCAGTAGAATCCTTGGGGAATATTCAAGTACCCTGTTTCTAAGGAGTACCTGTTGAAAATCGCTTCAACAAATCTGTCCAAAACTTTTCCATTTTTCTTAAAAAGTTTTGGACTCGAAAGTTTTTTAAGGGATGTCTGTTAAAAATGAATCTTTTGCCAAAACGGATAAGAAGTATATCACTGAAAATTAATACCCAGCCATATGGGTATACGAAGAGCGGGAATTCCTTTATACCCTACCTAATTCGAAAAGGAACTTCCGAGCTTTGGTTTGGCAAGTTATCCCGGATCATGTTTACATACCTAGTGAATTTTACTCTCTTCAATATATCGGATATTAATTTTTGAGTGTGTTAACTCTATGTTCACGTATTTTATTATACATTATACGTATTTCTATATATATATAATAATATAATACCTCTGCGTCTCACTATCTATATATGTAGAAATCTCTACATATATAGATATTATGTACATTATGCAGTAGACCCATAATGGTAAACGAAAGTGGCTCATTTTTGAATAAAAAAGCCCTTTTAACTCAGTGGTAGAGTAATGCCATGGTAAGGCATAAGTCATCGGTTCAAATCCGATAAAGGGCTTTTCACTTAGTGGTAGAGTAATACCCCGGTCAGACATAAGTAATAGGTTCGAGTCCAATAAAGTACTTTTCTACTAAATTCATTCACTTTTTTCTTTTATTTTATGACTTAGTTTAGTGCCAGATGCCCACATTTTGGATCTGAACACTAAACGAAGCACAGAATTTAAATTGCAAAAAAGAAATGAAATAGGGCTCTTTTTCCTGTTAGAGTAATCAAATCAATACCTGTACTGAACTAATCTAGAATCCTTTTTATTAATCTATTCTTATTCTATCAAATTCCCTAAAAAGTAGGGGATGATCTGCGAATTAACTTAACTATCAACTAAAAAAATAAAAAAAAAATCTTATGAAAGCATAACAAAAAAATAGGAAAGACTCTTTGCTTTGATCTAGTTATACTCTTCGAGTATATTGACAATTCCAAAAAACTGCTCATACTATCATTATAGTATAATGACGAGTGGTTGTATATAGCGCTATCGTCTCATGATGCCCCTATCGTCTAGTGGTTCAGGACATCTCTCTTTCAAGGAGGCAGCGGGGATTCGACTTCCCCTGGGGGTAGGGAGTATTATAAAAAGAGGTTAATCATAGATTCTAAAATACCCTAGAATAAATTCTTCCTGGGTCGATGCCCGAGCGGTTAATGGGGACGGACTGTAAATTCGTTGACGATATGTCTACGCTGGTTCAAATCCAGCTCGGCCCAAAAGTCTAGGGCTTCGTGAATATGAACTAAATCCATTTATTTCTTCCATAAAAAAATATCTGATCTATAGAAATAAAGGATAAAGGGAAAAGGGTCATTTTTTTTCTAATCCATATCTCTTTGATTCCTTTCTTTGTAAGAAAGGCATTTTTCTTATTGAAAGGTGGATTATATTCTTTTATTTTTTGGGATAAAAAATCGCGGCATACTAGTTATGCCACTCTCACTATACCCGCATAGGATATGCGGGTATGTAATGTAGTATATGATTCGCCCATTTCTTAGAGTACGACAGACAAATCGAATCTTTTTATGGTCCTCTTTAAGAATAGGTATACCATACACCCCGCAGGGATTGTAGTTCAATTGGTCAGAGCACCGCCCTGTCAAGGCGGAAGCTGCGGGTTCGAGCCCCGTCAGTCCCGAACTAGGGTTCAATGAATGGAAAAATCCATCTTTTCCTTTTTTCAACAAAAAATTCCCTGAAAAAGGGGGGGACAGGAGGCAAGATCAAATTGGGGTGCCTTTACTTCACCCTTTTTTTATTTCTCATTTCTTAGTAAAAAGAGAGCAGTATAGAAATTCTTCCAGTTGATAAGAAAAGACTTACATATCATACATGCATTATTATAATTTAATATAATCAGTTCCTTTTTGGGAGTTAAACTACACCCCTTCCATTTTGTAGTTCCAACTTTGTTTGTGTATATTCAATGAATAATTCGAAAGAATCTACCTCATTCTCAGTCCATTTGCCAATTCTTTTTTTTATGGATCCGCTCTCATCTTTAGATCCAAAAAGCATATATTGTAGAGTACCCTAACAAAATAAAAATAAAGCAACCGCTCTTTTTCCAAAATTTAAAGATTTGATCCTTTTTATTTAAGATCCTCTTTTCTCCATCTCATTTCTACTTCTACTGCTTATTTGGATGTGTATGTAACCCATAGAAAGAAAGTAGGTCATATAATACATACATAATATAATACATACAGAATTCTATGTATAACTATAAGAAAAAGGAAGGGAAATCAGATAAGATAAGAAAGATTTTGGGTTATCCATAGAGGAGGTTCCGAATCCAATCAAAAAACCTATTTTGGTCTTAGTATGGATAAAGGATCTTCCTATGTTATATTACTCCATTATCAACCATGAATTGATTTGATAGATCCTATATTCCTAATATTGAATTGGTTCAGTATTATCAGAATGCAAGTCCTCCCCTTGAATTTAAAGGAACCCTTTTTTCCTCTCCATGGGATTATATCCCGAGTTATTGTGAAAATAAAAAATAAAGAGGTTATGGAAGTAAATATTCTCGCATTTATTGCTACTGCATTGTTCATTCTAATTCCTACTGCCTTTTTACTTATTATTTATGTAAAAACAGCCAGCCAAAAGGGTTAATTGGAATTCCAATTAATCATTGAAGAAATGAAAACGGAATTAAAGAAAATAAGAATCTAAGCCTTAAATGAAAGGATCCGGTTGGAATCATAAAGTGTGGTAGAAAGAACTACATATAGTTTTTTCTACGACACTTTAGATTATTTCTATTCTATTATATTATCTTGAATCTACATAGAATAGATTAGTCGATTAAAAAAGTAGTCTAATTCCACTTCTTTTTTCACTGCATCCACTTAATTTCAATCAAGTCAAAATCAAAAAAATCGAAGAAAATTCTTCATTGGAAGAATCTCAGGAGTGGGAGAAAAATAATACGAGAATATAAACGATAGTAAAGTAAAAGAAAAAAAGTTTAGCAAAAAGATTAATGCAAAATAAGCAGCAATTAAAGAAAAGAGTTGATACTACAATTCGACTACTCAATCAATTTGTAGTATCCCTAGAGTCCACTCCTCCCCCATACTACTAGCGAAAGAGAAAATGTAAAGACCACCATTAAAGCAGCCCAAGCGAGACTTACTATATCCATGCAAATTATGTCTCCTATTTCTATGAAGGAATTTTTCTACTATTGATCAATAATCATAGTGGAATCAAGGGTACAGAGTCAAAAGGTCATTCTGTCCTAAGACTCTGGATGAATCGGTTAAAAGAATTTAAATTCTTATATGATTTCTGGTAGAATTAGAGAGTATGTAAGTAAAAATATGATACATAGCTCTTTTCCTAAAAAAGAGTAGGGGGATGTCCTGAATAGAAGACGAGGAAATAGAGATATTTTTTCTTCCTTTTGTTACCTTTATATATATAAGCAAAGGGCATCCGAATATACCATAAAATTTGGATAGAGAAATATTTATTGGATACCTACCTTACCCGTGTTTATTTTTGACCTAAATCCTACTGCCCCGCTTTCTATCTTTTTATGAAAGAGTGAGGAAACCTTATCCACAACTCCAAAATAGATTTTGAATCAATCTATTCAATCTGATTCTCGACAGAATCAGTAACTTTTACTTTAGTGTATATGGATAGCATACGTTGTCCGAAGTATATGTAATAAGATGTACGAGAAATAAAATGTATGATAATTAGGAAGTCTTGATATTTATTCGCGAAGCCCCTTCTTCAACCTTAGATTGAAAAAAGAATGCCCTTTAGGGATCTTTGGATACGAGGATTTCTTACATCTTCGCCTCCTAGTTTTAAATTCCCGAATCGAATCAATTCCAATTAATAAAAGAATAAGGAAACGCTACCTCATCCCTATTGGTAGCCGTTTGATCCACTGCTACCAAAACAAACCTAGTTTGAGGATAGAACTATGGTATGGACTCTCAAAATCCAGTATCGCCAGACCTAGTTACTCTCTTGCCCAAACTTATGGGGATACGAAATTTGTCGAGTTTGATCAGTACTATAATCCATTGATCAGGCGGCACCCAGATTTGAACTGGGGATAAAGGATTTGCAGTCCCCTGCCTTACCACTTGGCCATGCCGCCAAAAAATAAAATATAAAATGGAGAAAAAAGAAAGTATTCATCCACATTTTCTTACTAAAACCCCTTTTCCTTCTATTCTATTGAGATGGCAAAGGATAAAAAGTGGATTTCCAGTCACAGGCTGCAAAATTCAGAACAAATTGGAACCATTAACTAGAACTAGAATCTTCTTTTTTTTGCAGTAGTGAACGACTCTTAAATAGGTATTATCTCCCCTCCATCCCTTTTACTCGCATAATAAAATCGAATAAATGTTTCCCTAATCTGTATATAGGGAAACTCCAGGTTCGAACAGCATTATTATCTAAGGACCCCCCTTATGTACATATCCCCGTGGGGAATTGTGCTTTAATTTTTCATTGCATTAAATTGAATAAAAAAAGTGGAAATTTGCTCTGATATAGACTATGACCTGGCCTTCTTGGCCCGACCAAGTGAAATTACGATAAAAGAAGGGATACGTGGATAGATAGATAACTAAATTGGCAAGTACTTTTTCTAGGACTATTTTATCAATTCATTTGCATTTCTACCCCTGCTAAATTTGAACTTTCGTCGAACTTGTCTTTATTCATATGTATGAAATACATATATGAAATACATATGTGGAGTTCCCTAGAATTTCATGTGATTCAGTAAACAGAATATAGATTCCATGATTGCTAGATTGATCCGTAGGGATTGATGAAGGGTGAGCTGATAATGGAATTTTTCTTTGATAAACAGGAAACTTAAGATTAAGATGCTCCGGAATGGAAATGGGGGAATGTCCACAATACCCAGATTTAGTCAGATCCAATTCGAGGGGTTTTGTAGGTTCATTAATCAAGGCTTGGCGGAAGAACTTGAGAAGTTTCCAACAATTAAGGATCCAGATCACGAAATTTCATTTCAATTATTTTCGAAAGGATATCAATTGTTAGAACCCTCGATAAAAGAAAGAGATGCTGTGTATGAATCACTCACCTATTCTTCTGAATTATATGTATCCGCGAGATTAATTTTTGGTTTCGATGTGCAAAAGCAAACCATTTCTATTGGAAATATTCCTATAATGAATTCCTTAGGAACCTTTATAATAAATGGAATATATCGAATTGTGATCAATCAAATATTGCTAAGTCCTGGTATTTACTACCGCTCGGAATTAGACCATAAGGGAGTTTCTATATACACCGGGACTATAATATCAGATTGGGGAGGAAGATCGGAATTAGCAATTGATAAAAAAGAAAGGATATGGGCTCGCGTGAGTAGAAAACAAAAGATATCTATTTTAGTTCTATCATCAGCTATGGGTTCGAATCTAAGAGAAATTTTAGATAACGTTTCCTACCCCGAAATTTTCTTGTCTTTTCCGAATGCTAAGGAGAAGAAGAGGATTGAGTCAAAAGAAAAAGCTATTTTGGAATTTTATCAACAATTTGCTTGTGTAGGCGGGGACTTGGTATTTTCGGAATCCTTATGTGAGGAATTACAAAAGAAATTTTTTCAACAAAAATGTGAATTAGGAAGAGTTGGTCGACGAAATATGAATCGGAGACTGAATCTTGATATACCTCAGAACAATACATTCTTGTTACCACGAGATGTATTGGCCGCTACGGATCATTTGATTGGAATGAAATTTGGAACGGGTATACTTGACGATGATGATATGAATCACTTGAAAAATAAACGTATTCGTTCGGTTGCAGATCTGTTACAAGATCAATTCGGACTGGCTCTTGGCCGTTTACAACATGCGGTTCAAAAAACTATCCGTAGAGTATTCATACGTCAATCGAAACCGACTCCACAAACTTTGGTAACTCCAACTTCAACTTCTATTTTATTAATAACTACTTATGAGACCTTTTTTGGCACATATCCTTTATCTCAAGTTTTTGATCAAACCAATCCATTGACACAAACGGTTCATGGACGAAAAGTGAGTTGTTTGGGTCCTGGAGGATTGACGGGGAGAACTGCAAGTTTTCGGAGCCGAGATATTCATCCGAGTCACTATGGGCGTATTTGTCCAATTGACACATCCGAAGGAATTAATGTTGGACTTACTGGATCCTTAGCTATTCATGCGAGAATTGATCACTGGTGGGGATCTATAGAGAGTCCGTTTTATGAAATATCTGAGAAAGCAAAAGAAAAAAAAGAGAGACAGGTGGTTTATTTATCACCAAATAGAGATGAATATTATATGATAGCAGCAGGAAATTCTTTGTCCTTGAATCAGGGTATTCAGGAAGAACAGGTTGTTCCAGCTAGATACCGTCAAGAATTCCTGACTATTGCATGGGAACAGATTCATGTTAGAAGTATTTTTCCTTTCCAATATTTTTCTATTGGAGGTTCTCTCATTCCTTTTATTGAGCATAATGATGCGAATCGGGCTTTAATGAGTTCTAATATGCAGCGCCAAGCAGTTCCCCTTTCTCGGTCCGAGAAGTGCATTGTTGGAACTGGATTGGAACGCCAAACAGCTCTAGATTCGAGGGTTTCCGTTATAGCCGAACGCGAGGGAAAGATCATTTCTAGTGATAGTCACAAGATCCTTTTTTCAAGTAGTGGGAAGACTATAAGTATTCCTTTAGTTGTCCATAGACGCTCTAACAAAAATACTTGTATGCACCAAAAACCCCGAGTTCCGCGGGGTAAATCCATTAAAAAAGGGCAAATTTTAGCGGAGGGAGCCGCTACAGTTGGTGGGGAACTTGCTTTAGGAAAAAACGTTTTAGTAGCTTATATGCCGTGGGAGGGTTACAATTTTGAAGACGCAGTACTAATTAGCGAACGTTTGGTATATGAAGATATTTATACTTCTTTTCACATCCGAAAATATGAAATTCAGACGGATACGACAAGCCAAGGCTCCGCTGAAAAAATCACTAAAGAAATACCACATCTGGAAGAACATTTACTCCGCAATTTGGACAGAAATGGAGTTGTGAGGTTGGGATCTTGGGTAGAAACGGGCGATATTTTAGTAGGTAAATTAACGCCTCAGATAGCGAGCGAATCGTCGTATATCGCGGAAGCTGGATTATTACGGGCCATTTTTGGTCTTGAGGTATCCACTTCAAAAGAAACTTCTCTCAAACTACCTATAGGCGGAAGAGGGCGCGTTATCGATGTGAAATGGATCCAGAGGGACCCCCTCGACATAATGCTTCGTGTATATATTTTACAGAAACGTGAAATTAAAGTAGGGGATAAAGTAGCCGGAAGACACGGGAATAAGGGGATCGTTTCCAAAATTTTGCCTAGGCAAGATATGCCCTATTTGCAAGATGGAACACCCGTTGATATGGTCTTCAATCCCTTAGGAGTACCCTCACGAATGAATGTGGGACAAATATTTGAAAGCTCGCTTGGATTAGCAGGGGATCTGCTAAAGAAACATTATAGAATAGCACCCTTTGATGAGAGATATGAGCAAGAGGCTTCAAGAAAACTTGTGTTTTCGGAATTATATGAAGCCAGTAAACAAACACAAAATCCATGGGTATTTGAACCCGAGTACCCGGGAAAAAGCAGAATATTTGATGGAAGAACAGGAGATCCCTTCGAACAACCTGTTCTAATAGGGAAGTCCTATATCTTAAAATTAATTCATCAAGTTGATGAGAAAATCCATGGACGTTCTACTGGGCCCTATTCACTTGTTACCCAACAACCCGTTAGAGGAAGAGCCAAGCAAGGGGGACAACGAGTAGGAGAAATGGAAGTTTGGGCTTTAGAAGGATTTGGTGTTGCTCATATTTTACAAGAGATACTTACTTATAAATCTGACCATCTTATAGCTCGCCAAGAAATACTTAATGCTACGATCTGGGGAAAAAGAGTGCCTAATCACGAGGATCCTCCAGAATCTTTTCGAGTGCTTGTTCGAGAACTACGATCTTTGGCTCTAGAACTGAACCATTTCCTTGTATCTGAGAAGAACTTTCAGGTTAATAGGGAGAATGTTTGATCGGAATAAATATAAATTCTTTTCTTATTTCTATTTTATGATTGACCAATATAAACATAAACAACTTCAAATTGGACTCGTTTCCCCTCAACAAATAATGGCTTGGGCTAACAAAATCCTACCTAATGGGGAAATAGTTGGCGAAGTAACAAGGCCCTCCACTTTTCATTATAAAACCGATAAACCTGAAAAGGATGGATTGTTTTGCGAAAGAATCTTTGGACCCATAAAAAGCGGAATATGTGCTTGTGGAAACTCTCGAGCGAGCGTAGCTGAAAACGAAGACGAAAGATTTTGCCAAAAATGCGGGGTAGAATTTGTTGATTCTCGGATACGAAGATATCAAATGGGATACATCAAACTGGCATGTCCAGTGACTCATGTATGGTATTTGAAAGGTCTTCCTAGTTATATTGCGAATCTTTTAGATAAACCCCTTAAGAAATTGGAGGGCCTAGTATATGGCGATTTCTCTTTTGCTAGGCCCAGTGCTAAAAAACCTACTTTCTTACGATTACGAGGTTTATTCGAAGACGAAATTGCATCCTGTAACCATAGCATTTCTCCCTTTTTTTCTACCCCAGGCTTTGCAACATTTAGAAATCGGGAAATTGCGACAGGAGCGGGCGCTATTGGAGAACAATTAGCGGATTTAGATTTGCGAATTATTATAGAAAATTCCTTGGTTGAATGGAAGGAATTAGAAGACGAGGGGTATAGTGGAGATGAATGGGAAGATAGAAAAAGACGAATAAGAAAAGTTTTTTTAATTAGACGCATGCAATTGGCGAAACATTTTATTCAAACAAATGTAGAACCAGAATGGATGGTTTTATGCTTATTACCGGTTCTTCCTCCCGAATTGAGACCCATTGTATATAGGTCTGGGGATAAAGTAGTGACTTCAGATATTAATGAACTTTATAAGAGAGTTATCCGTCGAAACAACAACCTTGCCTATCTATTAAAAAGAAGTGAACTAGCACCAGCGGATTTAGTAATGTGCCAGGAAAAATTGGTACAAGAAGCCGTGGATACACTTCTTGATAGTGGGTCCCGCGGGCAACCGGCGAAGGATGGTCACAATAAAGTATACAAGTCACTTTCAGATGTAATTGAGGGCAAAGAGGGTAGGTTTCGCGAGACTCTGCTTGGGAAACGGGTTGATTACTCAGGGCGTTCTGTCATTGTTGTGGGCCCTTCGCTTTCATTACATCAATGTGGATTACCTCTAGAGATAGCAATAAAGCTTTTTCAGCTATTTGTAATTCGCGATTTAATCACGAAACGTGCTACTTCTAATGTCAGGATTGCTAAAAGGAAAATTTGGGAAAAGGAGCCTATTGTATGGGAAATACTTCAAGAAGTTATGCGGGGGCATCCTGTACTGTTGAACAGAGCACCCACCTTGCATAGATTAGGCATACAGGCCTTCCAACCTACTTTAGTAGAGGGGCGTACTATTTGTTTACATCCATTAGTGTGTAAGGGTTTCAATGCGGACTTTGATGGGGATCAAATGGCTGTTCACCTACCTTTATCCTTGGAAGCTCAGGCGGAAGCCCGTTTACTTATGTTTTCTCATATGAATCTCCTGTCTCCCGCTATTGGGGATCCCATTTGCGTGCCAACCCAAGACATGCTTATCGGGCTTTATGTATTAACAATTGGAAACCGTCGGGGTATTTGTGCAAATAGATATAATAGTTACGGAAACTATCCAAATAAAAAAGTAAACTCCAATAATAATTATTATTCTAAGTATACGAAAGATAAAGAACCCCATTTTTCGAGTTCCTATGATGCACTGGGAGCTTATAGACAGAAACGAGTCGGTTTAAACAGCCCCTTGTGGCTCCGATGGAAACTAGATCAACGCGTCATTGGGTCAAGAGAAGTTCCGATTGAAGTTCAATATGAATCTTTTGGGACTTATCATGAGATTTATGCCCACTATCTAATAGTGGGAAATAGAAAAAAAGAAACCCGTTCTATATACATTCGAACCACTCTTGGCCATATTTCTTTTTATAGAGAAATCGAGGAAGCCATACAAGGATTTAGTCGGGCCTATTCGTACACTATCTAAATAAAGAAGTTAGATTCGGCGATGCCCCCTTTCGGGGGCATTCCTATTTCGCTAGTACCGTCTTTTTTGCCGTGCAAATCCGGATTGAGGAAATGGAGTAAATTAAGTTTTCGAATCACTGACTCAAGCCCATTGTCGAATCCTACTCAGCAATTGTCGAATCCTACTCAGCCAAAAAAGGGGGTACTTATGTATGGCGGAACGGGCCAACTTGGTCTTTCATAATAAAGAGATAGACGGAACTGCGATGAAACGACTTATTAGCAGATTAATAGATCATTTTGGAATGGGATATACATCCCATATACTAGATCAAATAAAGACTCTGGGCTTCCATCAAGCCACTACTACATCGATTTCTTTAGGAATTGAGGATCTTTTAACAATACCCTCTAAAGGGTGGTTAGTCCAAGACGCGGAACAACAGAGTTTTCTTTTGGAGAAACACTATTATTATGGGGCTGTACACGCAGTAGAAAAATTACGCCAATCCGTTGAGATATGGTATGCTACAAGTGAATATTTGAAACAAGAAATGAATTCGAATTTTCGGATAACGGATCCTTCGAATCCAGTCTATTTAATGTCTTTTTCAGGAGCCAGAGGAAATGCATCTCAGGTACACCAATTAGTAGGGATGAGAGGGTTAATGGCGGATCCTCAAGGACAAATGATTGATTTACCTATTCAAAGCAATTTACGCGAGGGACTTTCTTTGACAGAATATATAATTTCCTGCTACGGAGCTCGCAAAGGGGTTGTAGATACTGCTGTACGAACCGCCGATGCTGGATATCTTACACGTAGACTTGTTGAAGTAGTTCAACATATTATTGTGCGTAGAAGAGATTGTGGTACTATCCAAGGTATTTCTGTGAGTCCTCAAAATGGAATGACGGAAAAACTTTTTGTCCAAACACTCATTGGTCGTGTATTAGCAGACGATATATATATTGGTTCAAGATGCATTGCTGCTCGAAATCAAGATATTGGAATCGGATTAATCAATCGATTCATAACTGCCTTTCGAGCACAACCGTTTCGAGCACAACCAATATATATTCGAACTCCCTTTACCTGCCGGAGCACGTCTTGGATCTGTCAATTATGTTATGGGCGGAGTCCCACTCATGGTGATCTGGTCGAATTAGGGGAAGCTGTAGGTATTATTGCGGGTCAATCGATTGGGGAGCCAGGGACTCAACTAACATTAAGAACTTTTCATACTGGTGGAGTATTCACAGGAGGTACTGCCGACCTTGTACGATCCCCCTCGAATGGAAAAATTCAATTCCATGAGGATTTGGTTCACCCCACACGTACCCGTCATGGGCAGCCTGCTTTTCTATGCTATATAGACTTGCGTGTAACTATTCAGAGTGAGGATATTCTACATAGTGTGAATATTCCGTTAAAAAGCTTGATTCTAGTGCAAAATGATCAATATGTAGAATCCGAACAAGTAATTGCGGAGATTCGTGCCGGAATGTCCACTTTGCATTTTAAAGAAAAGGTACAAAAGCATATTTATTCCGAATCAGACGGGGAAATGCACTGGAGTACTGATGTTTACCATGCGCCCGAATATCAATATGGTAATCTTCGTCGATTACCAAAAACAAGCCATTTATGGATATTGTCAGTCAATATGTGCAGATCTAGTATAGCATCCTTTTCGCTTCACAAAGATCAAGATCAAATGAATATTTATTCTTTTTCTGTTGACGGAAAATATATCTTTGACCTCTCAATAGCTAATGATCAAGCAAGCCATAGACTGTTGGATACTTTTGGTAAAAAGGATAGGGAAATTCTTGATTATTTAACACCAGATCAAATCGTGCCCAACAGTCATTGGAATTTTGTCTATCCTTCTATTCTTCAAGATAATTCAGATTTGTTGTCGAAAAAGAGAAGAAATGGGTTCGTGATTCCATTACAATATCAATATCATCAAGAACAAGAGAAAGAGCTAATATCCTATTGTGGAATTTCGATTGAAATACCTTTTATGGGTCTTTTACGTAGAAATACGATTTTTGCTTATTTTGACGATCCACGATACAGAAAAGATAAAAGGGGTTCAGGAATTGTTAAATTTAGATATAGAACCCTAGAGGAAGAGTATAGGACTCGAGAGGAAGACTTAGAAGAAGAATATGAGAGCCTAGAAGACGAATATAAGACCCGAGAAGACGAATACGAAACCCGAGAAGATGAATATGGGATCCTAGAGGACGAATATGAAACCCTAGAAGACGAATACGGGATCCTAGAGGACGAATATAGGACTCTAGCGAAAGACTCAGAGGAAGAATATGGGAGCCCAGAGAACCAATATAAGACCCCAGAGGACGAATATGGAATTCTCGAGAAAGACTTAGAAAAAGAATATGGGAGCCGTGAAGATGGTTCAGAAAACGAATATGGGACTTTAGAAGAAGACTCAGAGGAAGACTCAGAGGAAGACTCAGAGGACGAATATGGGAGCTCAGAGGAGGATTCCTTCTTAAAAAAAGAGGGTTTTATCGAGCATCGGGGAACAAAAGAATTTAGTCTAAAATACCAAAAAGAAGTAGATCCGTTTTTTTTCATTCTTCAAGAACTGCATATCTTGCCGAGATCCTCATCCCTAAAGGTACTTGACAATAGTATTATTGGAGTGGATACACAACTCACAAAAAATACAAGAAGTCGACTAGGTGGATTGGTCCGAGTGAAGAGAAAAAAAAGCCATACGGAACTCAAAATCTTTTCCGGAGATATTTATTTTCCTGAAGAGGCGGATAAGATATTAGGTGGCAGTTTGATACCACCAGAAAGAGAAAAAAAAAATTCTAAGGAATTAAAAAAAATAAAAAATTGGGTTTATGTTCAACGGAAAAAAATTCTCAAAAGCAAGGAAAAATTTTTTGTTTTGCTTCGACCTGCAGTCGCATATGAAATGGACGAAGGGAGAAATTTAGCAACACTTTTCCCGCAGGATCTCCTGCAAGAAGAGGATAATCTCCAACTTCGACTTGCCAATTTTATTTCTCATGAAAATAGCAAGTTAACTCAAAGAATTTATCACACGAATAGTCAATTCGTTCGAACTTGCTTAGTAGTGAATTGGGAACAAGAAGAAAAAGAGGGGGCTCGTGCTTCCCTTGTTGAGGTAAGAACAAATGGTCTAATTCGGGATTTCCTAAGAATTGAGTTCGTCAAGTCCACTATTTCGTATACACGAAGAAGGTATGATAGAACAAGCGCAGGACCGATTCCCAATAATAGATCAGATCACAACAATACCAATTCCTTTTATTCCAAGGCAAAGATTCAATCACTTAGCCAAGATCAAGAAGCTATTGGCACCTTGTTGAATCGAAATAAGGAATACCCCTCTTTGATGATTTTGCCGGCATCCAACTGTTCTCGAATTGGTTTATTCAAGACTTCCAAATATCCCAATGCGCTAAAAGAATCAAATCCTAGAATTCCTATTCGAGATATTTTTGGACTCTTGGGCACTATTGTACCCAGTATATCAAATTTATCTTCATCTTACTTCTTATTAACGCATAATCAGATCTTGTTAAAAAAATACTTGTTCCTTGACAATTTGAAACAAATCTTCCAAGTGCTTCAAGGACTTAAATACTCTTTAATAGATGAAAATAAAAGGATGTCCAATTTCGACAGTAACATCATGTTGGATCCATTCCATTTGAATTGGCGCTTTCTCCATCATGACTCGTGGGAGGAGACATCGGCAATAATTCACCTTGGACAATTTATTTGCGAAAATGTATGTCTATTTAAATCGCACATAAAAAAATCCGGTCAAATTTGCATTGTTAATATGGACTCCTTTGTTATAAGAGCAGCTAAACCTTATTTGGCCACTATAGGAGCAACTGTTCATGGTCATTATGGAAAAATCCTTTACAAAGGAGATAGGTTAGTTACCTTTATATATGAAAAATCGAGATCTAGCGATATAACGCAAGGTCTTCCAAAAGTGGAACAAATCTTCGAAGCACGTTCAATTGATTCACTATCGTCGAATCTCGAAAGGAGAATTGAGGATTGGAATGAGCGTATACCCAGAATTCTTGGGGTTCCCTGGGGATTCTTGATTGGAGCTGAGCTAACCATAGCCCAAAGCCGTATCTCTTTGGTTAATAAGATCCAAAAGGTTTATCGATCCCAAGGGGTACAGATCCATAATAGACATATAGAAATTATTATACGCCAAGTAACATCAAAAGTACGGGTTTCCGAAGACGGAATGTCTAATGTTTTTTTACCTGGGGAATTAATAGGACTATTGCGCGCGGAACGAGCAGGGCGGGCTTTGGATGAATCGATCTATTATCGGGCAATCTTATTGGGAATAACAAGGGCTTCCCTGAATACCCAAAGTTTTATATCCGAAGCTAGTTTTCAAGAAACTGCTCGAGTTTTAGCAAAAGCTGCCCTACGAGGGCGTATTGATTGGTTGAAAGGCCTAAAAGAAAACGTAGTTCTGGGGGGGATTATACCTGTTGGTACCGGATTCCAAAAATTTTTGCATCGTTCCCCACAAGACAAAAACCTTTATTTCGAAATTCAAAAAAAAAATCTATTCACGTCAGAAATGAGAGATATTTTGTTTCTCCATACAGAATTAGTTTCTTCTGATTCTGACGTAACAAGCAATTTCTATGAGACATCAGAACCCCCGTTTACCCCCATTTATACGATTTAAGGATAGATAAAGCAGATTTTTTTTGAGTTTAATTTAAACAGGACTTTTGCCATTAGAATACTAACAAGTCTCATTTTCGATTTTGTATTTTAATAAGTAAAAGAAGTCAGTTAATTCATAAAGGCTGTGTTTATACCATGTATCAATGGCCAATTCTGAGTAGAAGGTTTCATCAGAATAATTAGTATTTATTTCAAGCTATTTCGGCTCTTTCGTAATCTTCAAAAAGAAAGAAATTCCATAATGGTAAGACAAAAAAAAGAAAAAAAGGAAGTGTGGAAAAAATGACAAAAAGATATTGGAACATCCATTTGAAAGAGATGATAGAAGCGGGAGTTCATTTTGGCCATGGTATTAAGAAATGGAATCCTAAAATGGCCCCTTACATCTCGGCAAAGCGTAAAGGTACTCATATTACAAATCTCGCTAGAACTGCTCGTTTTTTATCAGAAGCTTGTGATTTAGTTTTTGATGCAGCAAGTGAGGGAAAAAGCTTCTTAATTGTTGGTACCAAAAAAAGAGCAGCGGATTTAGTAGCATCAGCTGCAATAAGGTCTCGTTGTCATTATGTTAATAAAAAGTGGTTCAGCGGTATGTTAACAAATTGGTCGATTACCAAAACTAGACTTTCCCAATTTAGAGACTTAAGAGCAGAAGAAAAAATGGGAAAATTCCACCATCTCCCAAAAAGAGACGTGGCAATTTTTAAAAGAAAATTATCTACCTTGCAAAGATATCTTGGCGGGATCAAATATATGACGAGGTTGCCTGACATTGTAATTGTTCTTGATCAGCAAAAAGAGTATATAGCTCTTCGGGAATGTGCCATTTTGGGGATTCCCACTATTTCTTTAATCGATACAAATTGTGACCCAGATCTCGCGAATATATCGATTCCTGCTAACGATGACACTATGACTTCAATTCGATTGATTCTTAACAAATTAGTATTTGCTATTTGTGAGGGCCGTTCTCTTTATATAAGAAATCATTGATTAAGATTAAGAAGAATAGTGAATTCTTGAGCAACTGTGTAGATTTATGGGATCAGTTACTATTCTTTTTTGTTTTGCATAGATAAAAGAAGGGGAATATTGATATATATTAGAGGGTATTGATATATATTATGATCTGATGTGATTTCTTGATATCCTAAATATAAGATTAATACTTCAATCAAGTTGCTGAGTTAAGAAAGAGATGGTTGAATCAAAAGAATTCCTTTTTGAAGTTCAATTTTTATCAGAGGACAATATGAATATTACACCATGTTCCATTAAAACACTCAAGGGGTTATATGATATCTCGGGTGTAGAAGTAGGCCAACACCTCTATTGGCAAATAGGGGGTTTCCAAATCCATGCCCAAGTACTTATCACTTCTTGGGTCGTAATTACTATCTTGCTAGGTTCAGTTATCATAGCTGTTCGGAATCCACAAACTATCCCGACCGACGGTCAGAATTTCTTCGAATATGTCCTTGAGTTTATTCGAGACTTGAGTAAAACCCAGATTGGGGAAGAATATGGTCCCTGGGTTCCCTTTATTGGAACTATGTTCCTTTTTATTTTTGTTTCGAATTGGTCGGGTGCTCTTTTACCTTGGAAAATTATAGAGTTACCCCATGGGGAATTAGCAGCGCCCACTAATGATATAAATACTACTGTTGCTTTAGCTTTACTCACATCAGCAGCCTATTTTTATGCAGGTCTTAGCAAAAAAGGGTTGAGTTATTTCGAGAAATATATTAAACCAACCCCAATTCTTTTACCAATTAACATCCTAGAAGATTTCACAAAACCATTATCGCTTAGTTTTCGACTTTTCGGAAATATATTGGCGGATGAATTAGTCGTTGTTGTTCTTGTCTCTTTAGTCCCCTTAGTAGTCCCTATACCAGTCATGTTTCTTGGATTATTTACAAGCGGTATTCAAGCTCTTATTTTTGCAACGTTAGCCGCAGCCTATATAGGTGAATCTATGGAGGGTCATCATTGAATTGATTTGTTTTCGAAATAGTATTTTTTTTAGCTTAGCCCAATTCGTGCATGGTTCCAGATAATCCTCCTGGTTGGAAAATGAAATAGTTTGAAATGTGGTCGTAGGAAAGAAAAAAACGATATTACAGAATTGTTAAAGTATATATGCATTCAGGAGGGCGGAATCCCGTTAGATCTATATCCTTAATGTCTATAAGACAGTCATCTTTTGTACGGCTTTCTAAAGAATGATTTTCGAATAGGATTCAATAGAAAATGAGAAAATATGCAAACAAAATAGAAGAAACAAATGTATATAGGATTTTCTTTTTTCCTAACTTAGATTCATTCTCTAATTGGATTCCATATCCAGTTCTATGCAGCATATTGTTATTAATTGTATATCTTGATTTGATTCCTATTGGATTTGGATTAGTTCGATTTCAATAGGGGTTCTTCCTGTATTTCGTCTTTTATTTAGTTATTTCTACCTAATAGAAGTAAGAATTTTTTGGTTAATTGTATCCTTAACCATTTTTTTTTTTTTGACACGAGGAACTCACCATGAATCCACTAATTGCTGCTGCTTCCGTTATTGCTGCTGGATTGGCCGTAGGACTTGCTTCCATTGGGCCTGGAGTCGGTCAAGGTACTGCTGCAGGACAAGCTGTAGAAGGTATTGCGAGACAGCCAGAAGCAGAAGGGAAAATACGAGGTACTTTATTGCTTAGTCTAGCTTTTATGGAAGCTTTAACAATTTATGGACTGGTTGTGGCACTAGCGCTTTTATTTGCGAACCCTTTTGTTTAATCCTAAAAAAGAGAAGGAGTCTTTTAGATTAGATACTTTTTTCTTTTTTTAGTAAATTGGTATTTGATTCTGTAATTCCAAGTATATTAATACTTTACTCCTATTTATTATATTATTTTATTCCGGAAATTTTGTATTTATCGGGACAGACAATACTCCAGGAATCCCGGGAAGGCCTGATTTGAGCATGATCCGTTTATAAGATATGCTCGCCCTCTTTCTTCCCGTCCTTAGTTTAGGATAATGGAAAGCTTTTTCCTTTTATTTTAAGAATTTTGAAAACATTTCAACAAAGAAGATCTTTCACAGGTCAAACGAGACGTAAGACTTAATCTAAAAGAAATTATTAGATTGAATTGAATCTATTTGCATTAAAAAAAAATGCATTAAAAAAACCGATCAAAAAAGGGCGAGCGAAGTAAGT